GTAAGGAGAGGCAATACAAAAGTGTGTAAACTATAAAAACGAGTTAAAGTGGATTGGCCCACACTAGCACTTCCACGTAATAACTCTACTAAAGGTGATCCTATTACAGGAATAGCTTCAGGTACGCCTGTCACGATTTTTACTGCCCAATAACCAATTTGGTCCCGAGGTAAGGAATAACCAGTTACACCAAAAGATGCAGTCAATACAGCCAAAACCACACCCGTAACCCAAGTTAATTCGCGAGGTTTTTTAAATCCACCTGTGAGATACACACGAAATACGTGCAGGATCATCATGAGAACCATCATACTTGCTGACCATCGATGAACTGATCGGATTAACCAACCAAAGTTGGCCTCAGTCATGATGTATTGAACAGAGGAAAAAGCCTCTGTAACGGTTGGACGATAGTAAAAAGTCATAGCAAAACCCGTAGCTACTTGTACTAGAAAACAAGTAAGTGTGATCCCCCCTAAACAATAAAATATGTTGACATGAGGAGGAACATATTTACTAGTTATATCATCTGCAATCGCCTGAATCTCAAGACGTTCCTCAAACCAATCATATACTTTATTGAGATAGGTAACCCAATGGAACTCCCCCTCTGAGAACCGTATATGAGAATTTCATCTCGTACGGCTCAAGCAGAAACACACAAATACTGATTTCAACGGATATATAATAAAAAGTTAAAAACTTCATTAACCACTTGATTCGATTTGCCTCGAAGATACGAAGTAACAAAAATCCGGAATCTCTTCTTTGTGATGATAATGCCAAAAAATATCAAGTTGGCTCATCTGTCTTTCTTTATGTTGATCGTTACAGGCCTCTTGAATCTTCTCTTCCCTATTTTTTATTTGTTATTTGATTTATTGTTTTTTTTTTTTGTGCGTACTGCGGATTTACTCTTGTTTTACTATTGATAGGAATTCTCTTGTTGAGACCCTATGAATCAATTGAAACCTCAGATTCATACTAGAACCACGATGATTTAGCTTCAAGCTAAACTCAAAGGTTCTCTGAGTAAGAACCTTTGATGATCACTTATTGAATGAATGGATGTAATGACTCAACAAAATCTAGAGAAAGAGTTATCCTTCGGTCAAAATAAATCTGAAGGAATAAAATTCGTTTGATTTAGGAAATACCTATTTTAATTTTTTTTGAGTCCGGTTGCGAGGTCTGAATAAATAGTAGGTATGAATCATAGTTCAAATATTTCTTTTCTTGATCTATTCTATATATTCCGTGCTCCAGATACTAGAATAAATATCCGACGAGGTAGAATCATCTTGATAGAGATAACAGGTCCATTCTATGTATTATCAATGGGATCAATTATAACAAGTCACACACTCATATTCCGGAAATACCGAAACAAATAAATTCCACGGTCGAACTACCAGAATAGAATGGTCTAGAAATCCAAGTCTAAAGTAATTTTTTCTTTGATTGAAAGACTGGGACTTCATAGTTCTTATAAACCTAACTCATTGAAATTCCATCCAGTAAAACGGAAGAATTATAAATTTCCAAAATAATAGATAGGAATATCGCAAATAGAGCCATTGCGACCCCCATAAGTGGTGTAGTCCCCCATCCCGGAGCTACTTTACCATATTCCGAATTCAATGGTTTCAATAAATCCCCTACAGTAGTTCGTCTTGGCCCAGATCTAGAACTATCCTCAACGGTTTGTGTAGCCATAAATCCTATTTAATGATTGGTTGAGATCTGTTGACTTTGTATACTATTCCGTTGTAGTTGTAAATAAACGATCTTATCGTAGATCCATTGTGATCTTGAAATTATCTAAAAATGGAAACAGCAACCCTAGTCGCCATCTCCATATCTGGTTTACTTGTAAGCTTTACTGGGTACGCCTTATATACCGCTTTTGGGCAACCCTCTCAACAACTAAGAGATCCATTCGAAGAACACGGGGACTAGTTGAAGTAATGAGCCTCCCGTATTGGGAGGCTCATTACTTCAATTAAATTATTTCGAAAGGTTATTTCATTTTTTTAGTCGGAACCTTAGGTGGTTCTCGAAAAAAGATAGCGAAAAAAATTATCCCTAAAGTCGAGACTAAAAGGAATGTATAAACCAATGCTTCCATGGATTCGATCGTGGTTTACAATTATAGCTTCCACACCTATTCATTTGGGATCATTTACCATATCATATAAAGAAAGAAAAAAAGTCAAAGAAAAGATGGTGATTCAAGTCAAGATTTCTCTGATACCCAATGTCAAATAAAAAAAAAATAGAGGCGAAAGATACCACAACAATGTCGTATCAGACTACTTGTCTCCTTGTAGTTGGATCTCCAAGTTTTTGGAATGCTCCAAATTCCACTTGAGCATCCAAATCTGGATCAATACCAGCAAAAACATCTCTGAACAAGGTTCTAGCGCCATGCCAAATGTGTCCGAAAAAGAAGAGCAAAGCAAACGTAGCATGCCCAAAAGTGAACCAACCTCTTGGACTGCTACGAAAAACACCATCGGATTTCAAAGTAGCCCGATCTAATTCAAAAATTTCACCTAATTGGGCACGTCTAGCATATTTTTTCACAGTAGCAGGATCAGAATAACTTACTCCATTAAGTTCGCCACCATAGAACTCAACAGTAACACCTACTTGTTCAACACTATACTTTGATTCTGCCCTTCTAAAAGGAACATCAGCTCTCACAATTCCGTCTTCATCTACCAAAACTACCGGAAATGTTTCAAAAAAAGTAGGCATACGACGTACAAAAAGCTCGCACCCTTCTTTATCTCTAAAGACGGGGTGTCCTAACCATCCAACAGCAATTCCATCCCCATTGTCCATTGAGCCTGCTCTGAATAATCCCCCCTTTGCCGGATTATTACCAATATAATCATAAAAAGCTAATTTTTCGGGAATTTTAGACCAAGCTTCCGATAAACTAAGATTTTCGGCTAGCCCGGCACTAACTTTTCGATATATTTCTTGCTGAAAGTATCCCTGATCCCACTGATAACGAGTAGGACCAAATAATTCGATTGGGGTAGTTGCTGAACCATACCACATAGTTCCAGCAACAACAAAAGCTGCAAAAAAAACAGCAGCGATACTACTGGAAAGTACAGTTTCAATATTGCCCATACGTAATCCTTTGTATAGACGTTGAGGCGGACGAACACTAAGATGGAATAGGCCTGCTAATATGCCCAATGTACCCGCTGCAATATGATGAGAGGCTATTCCTCCCGGAACAAAAGGATCAAAACCTTCCGCGCCCCACGCTGGATTTACAGATTGTACTTTTCCAGTTAGTCCATAAGGATCGGACACCCATATTCCAGGACCATACAAACCTGTTACATGAAATGCGCCAAAGCCAAAGCAAGCTACCCCTGAGAGAAATAAATGAATTCCAAAGATCTTGGGCAAATCCAAAGAAGGTTTTCCCGTACGTTCATCACAGAATATTTCTAGGTCCCAATATACCCAATGCCAGATAGCTGCCAAGAAGCACAAACCGGAAAACACTATGTGTGCCCCTGCCACACCTTCATAACTCCAAATACCCGGATTTGTTATAGTTCCTCCTGAAATACTCCAACCGCCCCACGAATTGGTTATTCCTAAACGAGTCATGAAGGGTATAACGAACATACCTTGTCTCCACATCGGATCAAGAACGGGATCAGAGGGATCAAAAACCGCTAATTCATATAAAGCCATCGAACCAGCCCAACCAGAAACTAGAGCTGTATGCATTATATGAACAGAAAGCAATCGACCGGGATCATTCAATACGACAGTATGAACACGATACCAAGGTAAACCCATGGAAATACCTCTTTATCAAAGAAAAATAGACACTATGCCACTTTATTTTATCGCATTGGAAAAGACTATATATACTAACCATGTACCTAACCTTTTCAGTAGATTCCGTATCAGAAAGGATTAATATTTATTCCATTCCATTGAAAATAACGTGAAAATAACGTAACAATTTTGTTCGTAAGAACAAAGAGAAGCAGATCTATTCTATACCCGATAAGTACCAATACGCAATGGGAGGATTGGTCCCATTTTTGGGGAACGAATGGATAGATACTTGTTTATCATTCGAACGATCGATTTCTTCGTTCAAATTTTTTATTTATTCATTCTGTCTTACTCTATAAACTTTCCAATCTATGTATCAAATAGAATAAAGAGAAAAAAGGGATGAAGACAATAAACCATTGATTGTTACGTTTCCATATTAAAGTGAAGTATAGTACTAAATTTTTTTCTTTAATTTAATGCCCATTGGTGTTCCAAAAGTACCTTTTCGGAGTCCTGGAGAGGAAGATGCGGTTTGGGTTGACATATAGTGCGACTTGTCAGACATATTGGGTCATATGGGATTTACCCGTTCTCTCCCCTGATCGAGATATCCTCTGTTTCGCCCAAGAGATATTGTATTGAGTGAGGCATCAATCAATCATTCGGAGCGTGAAGTGCAATTAGATCAATTTATTTTATATTGGGGATCAATATTATCAATTTAGAAGAATTTATGGTTTACTTGGACTGATAAAATAAAGTATCCAGGCTCCGTTCAGAAAATACCAAATCGATAACAAATTGTTAATATAATATATGTATGATTACCACTTGTATCATAAATGATTCTTATACCTACTATTACTTTAGTAGTGATAGTAGTGATCCCAAATTGCCAACCAACGGAATAGTATGATGAATACATCAAATAGTTTTGGGAAAGCAAGACACGAAATTAACAAAAAAAAAGAAGTCATAACAAAAAAATGGTACTGAGACCATTTGTCCTATATGTGCAAATAGAATTCGGACAGATCTTTTCCCGGAGTAGACCATGAACCTAAAAGAATTGAAAGGGCCCATTCAGGAACAAGACAATGACATCGTGATTTTAATATCGATGAAACAATACATCAATGATAGGTTAGTTTAATAAGTTCAGTAATCTCTTTTTTTTT